TTTACAATTGATCTTTACGGTGCTTCCTCTATCAATTAGATCTTTTTTTATCCATAGAAATAAAGTATTTAGGCATATCCAGTCTTCACTTCATATTTCGATCTATGAAGTTTATTTATTTGCTACAGCTGATAAAAAATCGTTTTGGACGATGCTTATGTAGAAAGACTTTTTTTTGTTTCTAGTATTTAATTGACTAGCTGTTCGTTCTTTTTTTCTATAGTGGAGATAGTCGCACGTAATGACAGATCACAGCCATATTATTAAAAGCTTGTGGTAAAAAGGGGTTTCGTTCTAATGCCCGAAAATAATATTCTAAAGCTTTGGTATGTTCCCCATTACTTGTGTGGATAAGGCCTATATTATAGAGTATATAACTTCGATCATAGGGGTCAATTTCTAGGCGCATAGCTTCATAATAATTCTGTAATGCTTCCGCATAATTTCCTTCAGATTGAGCCGACATCCGTTACGGTCGTCATTCGCTTTAACGAATTCTCCGTTTCAGAACCGTATGTGAGATTTTCATCTCATACGGCTCCTCCTTTAGGTGCATAATGAAAATAATATATGGAAAAATTTGATGTCATTATGAACTAAGCGGGGCTAATGTTTTTACAAGAAATCCCTAGCCAACCTTCTTGCAAAAGATCTTTTCTTACTACCAAGTGGGTTCATGCTAGATAAAAATAAAAAAAGGAAACTCTAAAAATTTCTTTGTTCTCAACGCCCCTAAATTTCCAGGAATTAGTCACTTCAACAGTCTTCAATGGTTATACGGGTATCCAAAGTACGAACGAGATGGATGTTTATTATTCCAACCACTTTAATTAGTCCCAATCCCAAAGAAGAATAAGAAAGAAAAGGAATCATTTTGAAGAAAGTTTTCGTGTTGTTGATTTCTCGGCGTAGTGCTTCTTCCCCTATGCCTCCTATTCGTATATTGTATTAGTGTAGTAGGATTGATCCGTAATACGGGAACCATAGGTAAAAACCTTTTGCTCAATACTAGAATTCACAATTGAAGCATCTAAGGCGGCATTAATCGTGGATACATGACAGAAGGGATTGCTTTTTTATATTAGAAACTTCACCTTCAAAAGCGTAGATTTTTTTCAATACTCGTTTTTCTTTATATTCCAAATCAGCGAGAAATAAAAAAAATAATGATAATCAAATCGCACCATCTCTGTAATAAGTAAATGCCTCCTTTTCTCCGGAAGTTGTCGGAATGACTCGTAATAAGATATCGGCTACAATTGTAAAGGTTTTATCAATAAAATTTCCATTTATACGCGATCTTGGCATAGGTAGTAATCCATTCTATAACTCTTTTTATTTCCTTTACCTTTTATTTTGTGAGAAAATTTTATCACAAACAAAGGAATTGTATAGTACGAACTAACATAAAAGCGGACTCATTAAAATAAAAAAACCTTCTATATACTTCCAATTTTTTCCGGTCAAAAAAGGTAATCTATTAACCATAATCTAAAAAAACGATGAATAACTCGCTATTCACCCAGGTACTCAGTCATAATCCTGATGTCGGAGAGATGGCCGAGTGGTTGAAGGCGTAACATTGGAACTGTTATGTAGGCTTTTGTTTACCGAGGGTTCGAATCCCTCTCTTTCCGTACTTTAAACTAATTCAACAATCTTACGTGATTGACCACAATGTATCAAATAAACTAAAAAAAGAATAGATATAAAATCTACCTTGTTTTTATTTTGAAATGGATTCTCTATTCCTAATTTCTTTGATATGGAAAATGCTGGTAAGAGAAAACAAGGGATCCAAATCTCCCTACCAATCTATGATACATGAATAGGAAAAAGATTCCCCGGCAAAATACCTTACCTTGTGCCTTTTTTTTAATAAAAAAAGAGGGCAAAGGGGGTTGTCCGAACTCTTGTTTTTAGTTATTTTTTTTTACTTAAGTTAGGTTTATTAAGTCTGTCGAGAGTAATATTCTACGACAAGCAATTCATTTATTTTCAAACCGACGCATTTCCTATCTATTATTTGATTGACTAACCCTTCATATTGGAATGTGTGCAGAGTCAGATGATTTGGCAATTCCTCGGGGGCAGATGAATCAAGAAGATTTTGAACCAAAGTTCTAGAGTTTTGTTCATCCTTCACTGTAATGATATCGCGGGGTTTGCAGCGATAACTTGGTATATCAACTATACGACCATTAACTAAAATATGTCCATGGTTAACTAATTGGCGCGCTTGAGGAATAGTCAAAGCCATACCCAATCGAAAAAGGATGTTATCCAAACGCATTTCAAGTAATTGTAGTAAAACTTGACCTGTTGACCCCTTGGCTTTTCCGGCGATACGAACATATTTAAGTAATTGGCGTTCTGTAAGACCATAATGAAAGCGCAATTTTTGTTTTTCTTCTAAACGAATACGATATTGAGATTTTTTTCCGGAGCGTGATTGGTTTCTAAGATCGCTTCCTACCCTAGGCCTTTTACTAGTTAGTCCCGGTAAAGCCCCCAGACGGCGTATTTTTTTAAAACGAGGCCCTCGGTAACGTGACATAAAGACTCCTTTTTTTTATTGAAATTGTACAAAACTAAAAAAAATTAAAACTGAACTAAATGATAATGATAAATGACGTGAAATACACTACAATAAACTATTGGAATACAAAGAGTAAGAAGATATATTCTCTCAATATACAGATTTTTTTTATTGTATATACAATATATATAAATAAAATAAATCACAAAAATTTTACTTTATTTTATTGATTTATTTTGAAAAGATCTAACCCTTTTACCCAATATATATTCCTATATGGAAGTTTATATGACATAATATAAATGGATTGGTAACTCTGAGAAAAGGGTGAAAGAAGTCTTTTCAATCTTCTTTGATTTTGAAAGTAAATTAAAAATCATGTAAAAAAACTAAAAAATATGGAAAAGCCGGCTATCGGAATCGAACCGATGACCATCGCATTACAAATGCGATGCTCTAACCTCTGAGCTAAGCGGGCTCAAATAAAATAGCGCATGCATACAAATTCACTAAACTACTAGATCGTATCAATTAACTATTCTATTCATATTTTTCCTTATATATTTAGAATTAATCATATTCTATATATTCTAGAACAGAATATAGCTCAAATAAATATGGACTATCATTAAATAAATAAAACATAACCTTAACTTAATTAATATAGCAATATATCGACTTTCTAATTTTTATTTCATTAGTTTATAAATAAGAAAATCTTAATTAGATCAGAAATCTTTTTTTAGTTATTTTTTAGTTAAATGATATCTGATTTTAAATTCTTGTTTTTTTGTTCTAACCTCATGCTATTATTATTATTTTATACTTTTTATCTTTTTATTTTATTTCTAATATTATAGAATTATTAGAATTAATATTCGAAATGAATATTCGAATAGAATTTTTTAGAATTATTCGAATTTAAAATCTACGAAGTAGACTTATAATATTTTTCCACTGCACATTGTAGAATTCTAAGTTTAAATAATAATCATAAATTTCTTTTCGTGGAAGTTAAAAAAAGAATCGACCGTTCGACTATTTATTAAAATTTAAGACAAAGATGAGAAAAGGAATAACATATATATGTTATGTAATATATAACCATATTGAATTGCAAATACAAAAATGATAGAATCTTAGTTGATTAGACTAAATCAATATGGATGGGGCTAAAAAAAAAATGAAAGAAGATACCAAAGAAATAAAATCAGTATCTATATGTAATGAATTGCAAGGTTTCGGCATAAGAAAAAGTGGAAAGACATCATAATGAGATCCTAATCTCAAAGCAAAAAAGGGGATATGGCGGAATTGGTAGACGCTACGGACTTAATTGGATTGAGCCTTGGTATGGAAACCTACTAAGTGATAACTTTCAAATTCAGAGAAACCCTGGAATTAACAATGGGCAATCCTGAGCCAAATCCTGGTTTACGCGAACAAACCAGAGTTTATAAAGCGAGAAAAAGGGATAGGTGCAGAGACTCAATGGAAGCTGTTCTAACAAATGGAGTTCACTACCTTGTGTTGATAAAGGAATCCTTCGATCGAAACTTCAAATCAAAAAGGATGAAGAAGAAAAACCTATTTTGTCTAAATAGTAGGTAACACAAAACGATCTCAAAAATGACGACCTGAATCTCGATTTCTATTTTTTTTAGAAAAAAAAAATATAAATGTTGTGAATCAATTCGAAGTTTAAGAAAAAATAGAATATTCATTGATCAAATGATTCACCTCATAGTCTGATAGATTCTTGGTGGAACTTTTTAATCGGACGAGAATAAAGATAGAGTCCATTCTACATGTCAATACTGACAACAATGAAATTTATAGTAAGATGAAAATCCGTTGACTTTTAAAATCGTGAGGGTTCAAGTCCCTCTATCCCCAACTCTACTCCCCCCAAAAGTCTGCTTGACACCTTACTTTTTTTTTAGTTATTCAAAAATTCATTATCTTTTTCATTCATCCTACGCTTTTACAAACTATAATTTTTTTTTTCTTATTATATATAAGTCTTGTGGGATATATCATACACGTACAAATAAGAAAGAAATTTCGATTTGAATTATTTAGAATCTATATAATTTTTCATTTTAAAACCTAGAAAGTCTTCTTTTCTAAGATCCAAGAAATTACCGGTCCAAAACTTTTTTAATTTACTACTTTTGAGTTTCTTTTAATTGACATATACCTAAGTCATCTAGTAAAATGAGGATGATACTTCGGTAATGGCCGGGATAGCTCAGTTGGTAGAGCAGAGGACTGAAAATCCTCGTGTCACCAGTTCAAATCTGGTTCCTGGCATAGGATTTATTAATTTTGATAAGTTTCTATTCTTCAAATTAAACGTATCTTTAGTAAAAAAGTGCAACCATCCTCTATACCCCTCTCTTTTTTTGCTCATGTTGTGGATCCGTCCGTTCAAAAAGAATTTATAATATTTTATACATAA